TCTAGCCTCTCAGTGAATAATGATCAAGTGAGACACCAATTAGTTAGGTCAGATTTTTCTGATAAAAAAGAAGATGGTATTTTTGATTATTCGGGATTTAATCGAATCATAGGTATTGGTCATTGTAATCTCATACATCCTGCAATTCTCCACAAGAATTCTGATTTATTGGCAAAAAGGCGAAGAAATCAATTTCTCATTCCGTTCCACTCCATTCAAGAACAAGAGAAAGAACTAATGCCCCATTCAGGTATCTCGATTGAAATACCCATAAAGGGTATTTTCCGTAAAAATAGTATTCTTGCTTATTTTGATGATCCTCGATACAGAAGAAAGAATTCAGGAATTACTAAATATGGGACTATAGGGGCGCATTCAATCGTCAAAAAAGAGGACTTGATTGAGTATCGAGGAGTCAAAAAAATTAAGCAAAAATTTCAAATGAAAATTGATCGCTTTTTTTTCATTCCCGAGGAAGTGCATATTTTACCCGAATCTTCTTACGTAATGGTACGGAATAATAGTATCATTGGAGTAGATACCCGGATCACTTTAAATAGAAGAAGCCAAGTGGGCGGATTAGTCCGAGTGGAGAAAAAAAAAAAACAGATTGAACTAAAAATTTTTTCTGGGGATATCCATTTTCCTGGGGAAACGGATAAGATATCCCGACACAGTGGCATCTTGATACCGCCGGGAACGGGAAAAAAAGAACTTAAGGAATCCACCCGGGAATCAAAAAAATTGAAAAAATGGATCTATGTCCAACGGATCACACCTACAAAGAAAAAGCATTTTGTTTTGGTTCGACCCGTAGTCACATATGAAATAGCGAACGGTATCAATTTAGCAACACTCTTCCCCCAGGATCTGCTGCGGGAAAAGGATAATATGCACCTTCAAGCCGTCAATTATATCCTTTATGGAAAGGGCAAACCCTTTCGGGGTATTTCTGACACAAGTATTCAATTAGTTCGAACTTGTTTAGTCTTGAATTGGGACCAAGACAAAAAAAGTTCTTCCGTCGAAGAGGTCTGTGCTTCCTTTGTTGAAGTAAGTACAAACGGTATGATTCGAGATTTCCTAAGAATCGACTTAGTGCAATCCCATATTTCGTATATCAGAAAAAGGAATGCTCCGTCAAGTCCAGGATTGATCTCTGATAATGGTCCAGATCGCACCAATATAAATCCGTTTTACTCCATTTATTTCAAGGCAAGGGTTCAACAATCACTTAGCCAAGATCAAGGAACTATTCATACCTTGTTGAATAGAAATAAGGAATGCCAGTCTTTGATAATTTTGTCATCATCTAATTGTTTTCGAATGGGTCCATTCAACGATATCAAATATCATAATGTGATAAAGCAATCAATTCACATTCAAAAAGATCCTCTAATTCCAATTAGGAATTCGTTGGGACCCTTAGGAACAGTCCTTCAAATTGCGAATTTTTATTCATTTTACTATTTAATAACTTATAATACGATTTCGGTAACTAACTATTTGAAACTTGATAATTTAAAACAGACTTTTCAAGTACGTAAATTTTATTTAATGGATGAAAACGAGAGAATTTATAATCCTGATCCAGACAGTAAGATTGTTTTGAATCCATTTAATTTGAATTGGTATTTTATCCATCATAATTATTGTGAGGAAATGTCCACAATAATGAGTCTTGGGCAGTTTATTTGTGAAAATATATGTATAGCCACAAATGGACCACACCTCAAATCAGGTCAAGTTTTAATTGTTCAAGCTGGCTCTGTAGTAATAAGATCAGCTAAGCCCTATTTGGCTACTCCAGGAGCTACTGTTCATGGGCATTATGGAGAAATCCTTTATGAAGGAGATACATTAATTACATTTATATATGAAAAATCAAGATCTGGTGATATAACGCAGGGTCTTCCAAAAGTAGAACAAGTGTTAGAAGTGCGTTCGATTGATTCAATATCAATGAACCTAGAAAAAAGAGTTGAGGGTTGGAACGCGCGTATAACAAGAATTCTTGGGATTCCTTGGGGATTCTTAATTGGTGCTGAGCTAACTATAGTGCAAAGTCGTATCTCTTTGGTTAATAAGATCCAAAAGGTTTATCGATCCCAGGGGGTCAAAATCCATAATAGACATATCGAAATTATTGTACGTCAAATAACATCAAAAGTGTTGGTTTCAGAAGACGGAATGTCTAATATTTTTTTACCCGGCGAACTTATTGGATTGTTACGAGCGGAGCGAACGGGGCGTGCTTTGGAAGAAGCGATCCGTTATCGAGCTATATTATTGGGAATAACGAGAGCATCTCTGAATACTCAAAGTTTTATATCTGAAGCAAGTTTTCAAGAAACCGCTCGGGTTTTAGCCAAAGCAGCTCTCCGGGGTCGTATCGACTGGTTGAAAGGCCTGAAAGAGAACGTTGTTCTGGGGGGGATGATACCCGTTGGTACCGGATTCAAAGCATTAGTGCACTGTTCACGGCAGCATAACAATATTCTTTTGGAAACAAAAAAAAAGAATTTATTCGGGGGGGGGATGATAGATATTTTCTTACACCACAGAGAATTATTAGACTTTTGCATTTCAAAGACTTTCCATGATACATCAGAACAATCATTTAGAGGATTTAATGAGTCCTAAGTAGCGGATGCTCTTAACTATTTTTGATCCTTTGATTTCTTAATAGTAAGAAAAGAAAGATAATAACGAATAGAAAGTAATGAATGGCCTGGATTGTGTATCAATGGCCAATCTCTGGTAGAAGAGAAGGTTCCATTGGAACAATTATTTATTTCACTCGTCTCTTTTTTTTATTTTTTTTATCAAAAAAAATAAAAAAAAAAGAGGAAGTATGGGGAGAAATGGCAAGAAGATAGTGGAATATCAATTTTGAAGAGATGATGGAAGCAGGAATTCCTTTTGGTCATGGTACTAGGAAATGGAATCCTAGAATGTCACCTTATATCTCAGCAAAACATAAAGGTATTCATATTACAAATCTGACAAGAACTGCTCGTTTTTTATCAGAAGCTTGTTATAAAGCAGCAGATTTAGTAGCACGAGCTGCAATAAGAACCCGGTGTCATTATATGTCATTATATTATATTAAAAAAAATTAAAAAAAGGGCTCGGTGGTATGTTAACGAATTGGTCCACTACAGAAACGAGACTTCATAAGTTCAGGGATTTGAGAGCGGAACAAAAGACGGGGAGACTCAACCGTCTTCCAAAAAGAGATGCAGCTATCCTGAAGAGACAATTATCACCCTTGCAAACGTATCCGAGCGGGATTCAATATATGACGGGGGTACCGGATATTGTAATCATCGTTGATCAGCAAGAAGAATATACGGCTCTTCGAGAATGTATCGCTTTTGGAATTCCAACAATTTGTTTAATCGATACAAATTGTGACCCCGATCTCGCAGATATTTCGATTCCAGCAAACGATAACGCTTTAGCTTCAATCCGATTAATTCTTAATAAATTTGTATTTGCAATTTGTGAGGGTCGTTCTAGCTATATACGAAATCCTTGATTAATAATAAGATAAATAAATTTTTTTGGTAACTACATGGATTTTTGGAATCGGTTACTCTTCTTGAATCGCATAAAAGAAAAGAAAAGAAATTAAAAAAAAAACTGTGGGTGATTAGCGGGTATTCAAAACGGATAATTCTAATTAAAGTATCCAAGTCGAAAGGGAGAGGGTTGAATCAAAATAATTCTTTTTAAAGTTCTATTTCTGTTAGAGGGCAATATGAATGTTATATCATGTTCCAGTAACACACTAAAAGGGTTATACGATATATCCAGTGTGGAAGTAGGCCAACATTTCTATTGGCAAATAGGAGGTTTACAAGTCCATGCCCAAGTACTTATTACTTCTTGGGTTGTAATTGCTATCTTATTAGGTTCAGCCCTTATAGCTGTTCGGAATCCACAAACTATTCCGACTGCCGGTCAAAATTTCTTCGAATATGTCCTTGAATTTATTCGAGACGTGAGCAAAACTCAGATTGGAGAAGAATATGGTCCATGGGTTCCCTTTATTGGAACTATGTTTCTATTTATTTTTGTTTCGAATTGGTCCGGTGCTCTTTTACCTTGGAAAATAATACAGTTACCCCATGGGGAGTTAGCTGCACCTACGAATGATATCAATACTACCGTTGCTTTAGCCTTGCTCACGTCAGTAGCATATTTCTATGCAGGTCTTTCTAAAAAGGGATTAGGTTATTTCAGTAAATACATTCAACCGACTCCAATTCTTTTACCCATTAACATTTTAGAAGATTTCACAAAACCTTTATCACTTAGCTTTCGACTTTTCGGGAATATATTAGCTGATGAATTAGTAGTTGTTGTTCTTGTTTCTTTAGTACCTTTAGTGGTTCCTATACCTGTGATGTTCCTTGGATTATTTACAAGCGGTATTCAAGCTCTTATTTTTGCAACTTTAGCGGCGGCTTATATAGGCGAATCTATGGAGGGCCATCATTGACTAGTTTTCGAAATAGTCTCTTTTTTTTTTTAGCTTAGAATAACGCAGTGTATGCGTAACTAAAGATAATTCACTTAGGAAACATCAATATACAAATAGAAATAGACAAATACGGGATATACGACCAAGAGTCATAGAAAAAAAATTCAGATATTGGGGAATTGTAAAAAAGGAAAGAGATCAAAAAGATCTTTTTCCTAAAATTCATGTTTGGCTTTATTATATCATACTCCTGCCAATGAATATTATCATTCTATTGTTTTGTTCATTCAATTCAAATATAAGGAGTCATTATTTGAATAAAAATTCTTATAGTATCATAGTATCACAATTTACACGGTGTGTGATTAAAAAAAAAAAGAAAAAGAAAGATGCTTTCTAGAATGATTCCCATTTCAGTTGATTTTATTCAATTCAACAATTGACCAAAAGAAAATATTAATAAAGAATTAAATAATTAAAGTGAATGACCTTACCGGAATAAAATACTTATGTTTATTTCTATGCAATGATTCGCCAAACGAGATTCATAAAAAATGGGTTGATTGGGAGAGGGGAACAGAATTGGGTATATGGGATCTAATGACTCTAAGCCAACTCTTGTGTATGGTTCCAAGAATGATTCTAGAATACGATTGACTTTAAGATACGAATAGTTTGAATCTAAGATATGAATAGTTGGTTTACGTTATGGAAGAAAGACATGTATATATGATATTAGATATTGATAGTTATATATCAATTAAAGATATATCTAATCCACCCTACTATTGTGAACTTAGATAGAGATTCCAATAGAAATTCTTCGGTTTCGTCTTTGCCTGTGAATTGAATGTGAATGAATAAAGCGATGAAATAAAGAAAACTAACGAACGAAGAATTAAAAAGGGGTTTGGAAAGAAGAAATGGAAGAACAAAAGTCGTATGGATTCACAAAAATCCTGTGGATCGGAACTAAAAAAGAGATATCGAAGTAGCTTTTATGGTTTAATACTAATATTATTATTACTTCAATTCCGAGTTCTTAGTTATTTCGACTGGATGAATCTTAGCGATGGAATAATTAAGTCATAATTCATTGGACGATTGTATCATTAACTATTTCTTTATTTTAGTGCGAGGAACTTATCATGAATCCACTGATTTCTGCCGCTTCTGTTATTGCCGCTGGGTTGGCCGTCGGGCTTGCTTCTATTGGACCTGGAGTAGGTCAAGGTACTGCTGCGGGTCAAGCTGTAGAAGGTATCGCGAGACAACCCGAGGCGGAGGGAAAAATACGAGGTACTTTATTGCTTAGTCTGGCTTTTATGGAAGCTTTAACAATTTATGGACTGGTTGTAGCATTAGCGCTTTTATTTGCGAATCCCTTTGTTTAATCCTATAAATATGCAAATTACGTATTTTTTTTTAGTCTATCTAAAAGAGGAGATAATATGAAAAATATAACCGATTCTTTCGTTTCCTTGGTTCGCTGGTCATTTGCCGGGAGTTTCGGGTTTAATACCGATATTTTAGCAACAAATCCAATAAATCTAAGTGTAGTACTTGGTGTATTGATCTTTTTTGGAAAGGGAGTGCGTGCGAGTTGTTTATTTCAAGAATAGGCTGGATCCAACCAGCTGTACTTTTTTTCATTATAACTAGATCGAAAAAGGTGCACGATTCCGCGAATTACTTCTGAATCAATTTCAAATCATATTTAAGAACCATAGCATTTCGTGATTCATTGGTAAATATACTTTGATTCTCTATCAACCAAACCAATAGTGGGGGGTCATTAACATGGTTAAAGCTAAACAAAACTGTTTGAAGTCCAGACGCAGCATGGTACTCTTTCTACTACTATATTAATATAGAATAGAAATGTTTGCAAAATGAATAATTGGAATTTGTGTTTTTTTTTCGATATAAAACACTCATGTCGATAAAATTATTTGAGCCTTTTCTTTTATTGGAATGCAAAATATTTGAAATATTTCAATCAACCGCTTTTTATGCTGAATCGGTGACCTGTGTATAATATAAAGTAAGAAGAATTCTTTGGATTTGACGAAAAAAAGAAACAACTTTGCTGACAATTCAATATTTTTGTTTTGTTCCGTCAGAAGAGTCCTCAAAATATTCTGGTCTTGGATTAGTGATTAGTCGCGACATCTTGGAATATGAATAGAGAAGAGAGGTAGAGGATAGGCTCATTACATTAAAAAAAAGATATGGGAATTGCCCCCATACTTAAAAAGTTGAAGTAATTGAGTGTGAGAGCCAAATGAATCGAAAAATTCATGTTTGGTTCGGGAAGGGATCATGTAAGTTTTGAGATGAATGGAAAGATAATCTACTTTCATTAAGTGATTTATTAGATAATCGAAAACGGAAGATCCTGAATACTATTCGAAATTCAGAGGAACTGCAGGGGGGGGCCATTCAACGGCTGGAAAAAGCCCGGGCTCGCTTACGGAAAGTCGAAAGGGAAGCGGATCAATTTCGAGTGAATGGATACTCGGAGATAGAACGAGAAAAATTGAATTTGATTAAGTCAACTTATAAGACTTTGGAAGAATTAGAAAATTACAAAAATGAAACCATTCGTTTTGACCACCAAAGGGCGGTTCAGCAAGTCCGACAACAGGTTTTCCAACAAGTTTTAAAAGGAGCTCGAGGCACTCTGAATAGTTCTTTGAACAAGGAGTTACATTTACGTACCATTAGTGAGAATATTGACACGTTTGAGGCGATGGCAGAAATAACTGATTAGTCCTTTTCCTGTAGGCATTGTTTTTTTTCTTTAACTAAAAAAAATTATACTCATGGTAACAATTAGAGCCGACGAAATTAGTAATATTATCCGTGAACGTATTGAGCAATATAATAGAGCAGTCAAGATTGTAAATATCGGTACCGTACTTCAAGTAGGCGACGGCATCGCTCGTATTTATGGTCTTGATGAAGTAATGGCGGGTGAATTAGTAGAATTTGAAGAGGGTACAATAGGC